ATTTTTTTTTATTAACATATTTTTTTTGATAGCTAATTAATCTTACTTTTTTTTTTAAAACTCTTTTTTTTCTTCTGTAAATTTCAAAGCATTTTTAACTGAAACACAATTTTTACCAACAATAATAAACATTATTAATCAAGGAAAAATAAGCTAAATTAAAGCTATTGGACTCATAATTCAATAATAGAATTAAATTCTTTTTTCTAAAAGAATAATAATTAAATTTCAAATTTAAAAAAATAAAATTCTTAATAAAAAAATGAATATATTCAACAAACCACAAAAACATTAGAATTATATATTTAATTATTGGAATATGATCAGGTATAATAGGAATATCAATGAGAATAATCATTCGAATCGAATTGATAAATACAATAAATAACTTTAATTTTAATTTAACTTACTATATAATAATCACTATCCATGCTCTATTAATAATTTTTTTTATAACTATACCAATTATTATTGGAGTTTTCAGTAATTGGCTAATTCCTTTAATAACTTCCAATCAAGACTTAATCTACCCACGACTAAATAATTTAAGAATATGAATTTTATTTCCTTCATTAATAATACTAACAATAAGAATATTTATTAAAAATAAAATTTTTACTGGATGAACAATATATCCCCCTCTATCTATTCAAAACTCAACATCAATTAATATAACAATTCTTTCATTACATTTAAACGGAATTTCATCAATTTTAAGATCAATAAACTTTATTATTTCAATACTAAACATAAACTCAAACAAAATATTTATTAATAATCTATCACTATACTGCTGATCAATTATAATCACTTCAATATTAATTATTATTTCCATTCCAGTACTAGCAAGAGGAATTACTATAATTATTATAGATCACAATTTTAATTCAATATTTTTTAATCCTATAGGAAATGGAAATCCAGTAATTTTTCAACATCTGTTTTGATTTTTTGGACACCCAGAAGTTTACATTTTAATTTTACCAGGATTTGGATTAATATCACAAATTATAAATCAAGAAACAGGAAAATTAGAAATTTTTAGAAAAATAAATATAATTTATGCCATAATATCAATCGGAGTACTAGGATTTATCGTATGAGCTCATCATATATTTACTATTGGATTAGACATTGACACACAACTATATTTTATATCAGCAACTATAATTATTGCAGTACCAACAAGAATTAAAATTTTTAGATGAATCCTAACAATAAATGGAAACAAAATAAATATATCACCAATAATAATATGATCAATAGGATTCACAACAATATTTACTATAGGAGGATTAACAGGTATTATTTTATCAAATTCAATTATTGATATAAATCTTCATGACACTTATTATGTAGTTGCACACTTCCACTATGTATTATCAATAGGAGTAGTATTTTCTATCCTTTCAAGTATAATTTTTTGATACCCAATAATAACAAATAATATAATAAAAAGAAGAATACTAAAAATCAATTTTATTAACTTGTTCATCTCAATTAACATAACATTTTTTCCCCAACATTTTCTAGGATTAAACGGAATACCACGACGATATATTATATTTTCAGACCAAATAATATTTTGAAATTCTTTATCTTCTATTGGAGCAGTATCAACAACTATATTTATTATAGTATTCATTTCTATAATTATGGAAAGAATAATCTCAAAACAAAAACTAATATTCAAAATAAAATTATTTAACCAAGAATGAATAATAAATTCACCAAGAATACCTCATTCTTTCAATGAAAACAATATTATTACATTTAAATAATTAATATGGCAGAAAAATGTTATGATCTTAAAATTCAAAAATATTTATAAATAAATTATTAATAATAAATAAATTATTTATAAACTTATCATTTAAACTAAACGAATCTAACTCAATAATAAATATAAACAAACTAAATGATAAATTAATAATAATAATAATCATATTATTAATAATAGTAACAATAATAATTATAATAAAAAATAAACTATTAAATAAATCAACATTTGAAAACCAAAAAATAGAAACAATATGAACAACTTTTCCAAGATTAATTATTATTTTAATAACATACTTATCAATCCCAATTCTTTATATAAATAACGAATTAAAAATAAATGTCATATCAATAAAAGTATCAGGTAACCAATGATTTTGAAATTATAATTATATAAATTTTAAATATTCATTTAATTCATACATAATATTAAAAAAAAAATTCAACTTTAATTTAATTGAGACAGACAATAGAGTAATTCTACCTTTAAACAATGAAGTATTATTTATTTTATCAGCATCAGATGTAATTCACTCATGAACTATACCATCAATAAACTTTAAATGTGATGTAATTCCAGGCCAAATCAACACCGTATCAATTAAGTCAAATAAAATTGGAATCTCATTTGGGCAATGTTCAGAAGTTTGTGGTATCAATCACAGATTTATACCAATTAAAGTAGAAACAGTAACAATAAAAGAATTTGTAAATTGAATCAAAAAGTTCTTATTAGGTAACTTAATAAAAAGTATTAATCTTTTAAATTAAATAAAGGAAAAATAATTTTTTCTCCTAATAAATAATAAATAAATTAGTTAAAAAATAACATTAATCTGTCAAGTTAAAATTAAAAACTTATTAATTACACCAATAATACCAAATATATGAATATTAATATTAGCAACAACAACAACAATAATAATAATAATAATAATAAACAACTATAAAGAAACAATAATAAAAAAAAAAATAAAAAATAAAATAAAATATCACAAATGATAATAAACATATTTTCAATATACGATTCAAATATAAAAAATGTACCAATTAATATAATAATAATAATAATAATTACAACTTTAATATTAAAAAATATAAATATATGAAACAATAATAACAAAATTATAATAATAAAAAAAAAAATAATAGAAACAATTAAAAACAAAAATAATAAACCAATAATAAATTTATTTGTAACAATAACTATCATATTAATAACAGTAAATTTGACAAACTTAATACCTAATGTAATATCAATTTCAAGAATAATAACATTTAACTTATCAATTACCATAATTATATGAATAAACATAATAATAATAAATATTAAAAACAAAAAAATTTTTCTAATAAACCTGTCACCTAAAAATACTCCAATTATAATAATATGAATTATTAACATAATTGAAATAAACAGAACAATTTTCCAAATCTTATCCCTAACTATACGACTATCAATCAATATAATAATAGGACATATTATTATAACATTAATAAATTCATGAATAATAATAACAATTTATATAACAGTAGAAATAATAATTATCATAATTCAAACATATATTTTTATTACTATCAACATATTAAACTTCAATAACACCAACTAAAATGAAAATAAACATAATAAACATAATAATTGTAAACTCACCATGACCTGTAATTATATGTATAAACATAATAATAATAATAACAAATTTAATAATAAACATAAATAAAAAATTTTTAATAAGCACATCAATTTTAATCTTAACAAATATACTAGTATCATTTATATGAATAAAAAATTCAATAATAGAAAAAACAATAATCGGTATAAAAAGAAATTATAATGAAATAAGAATAAAAACAATAATCTTAATAATCATTATAACAGAAACAATATTTTTCCTAACATTTTTTTATATAAATTTTTCTCTATCTTATTTTAACAATATAATATTTAATATAAAATTTAATTTAAACATATTTAAATTAAACTTTATACTATCATTTACTAATTTAATAATTCTTTTATCATCAAGAATAACATTAGTAATTTCTACTCACATAAACACATTAATAAAAAATAAATCATTAATATACCTAAATTTAACAATTATAATAGGAATATATTTTGTAATAATCCAATCAATAGAATATTATATATTAAATTTTAATTTATCAAATTCAATTTTCTTTTCTAACTTTTTTACACTTACTATATTTCATATATCTCATGTATTAATAGGAACATTAATCATAATAATAATAAAAAATTTTAAATTAAAAATATTAATATCAAATCAAACAAAACTTAAAATAATATGTTGATACTGACACTTCGTAGACATAATTTGAGTACTAATTTTCGTAGTAATATACACAAAATAAAATTTTATTAATATAAATAAATATATTTAACTTCCACTTAAAAAATAAAAATAAAATTATAATTAAATTAATAAAAACTCTATTACCAACTTTTGTAATATTAATAATAATAATAATAATATTAAAAAAAATAAAAAATAAAACAAATATTTCAAACTCAATCGAATGTGGCTTCAACAGAATAAAAAATAAAAAAAAATCTATAAAATTTAAGTTAATTTCAGTAATATTAATTTTTATTATCTTTGACTTAGAAGTATCTATATTAACACCAATAATCGTAACAATAAAAAAAAATATTAATATAAACATAAAATTAATAACAATAATAATAATATTTATATTAATAAGAATAATATACGAAATAAAATTAAAAAAAATCAAATGAAACTAAAGAAAAAAATTGCAATTTTTTAAAAATAAAATCTTAAAATTTTAAATCTAAATTAAATTCGAATTAATAAAAAAAAAAATTAAAAACTTAATTGAAAAAAATTTACTGTTAATAAATAAAAGAATAAATATTCCAATTAAAAGATGTAAAATTAAAGCTTCTAACTTTCAAAAAAAAAAATCATCTTTAAATTTAAAGTTTTATAATAAAACATTATACTTTCAATATAAAAAAATAAAAATTTAAAAAACTTTATTTTTTCAAAATAATATTATATTATAAATTTTAACTAATTAAACTTTAAAAAAAATAAATAAAAAGAACAACAATAAAATAAAAAAACAAAATTAAGAAACTACAATCATAAAATAAATAAAACAAACCAAAAAAATAACAAAAAAAAAAATTTATAAAATAATAATTAATAAATTCCATTCAATAAAACAAAATAAAATTCAACTCAAATCTAAAAAAAACAAAAAACATTATATAAAACTTAATCAAAAGCAAAAAATTATCCAAAAAAATAAAAAAAAAAAAAAAAATAAACTTCATTAAATAAATGAAGTCAATAACTAAAAAAAATAAAATAAAAAAAAAAAAAAAATAAATAAATTTTATATAAAAAAACAAATATATTAATTCAAAAAAAAAAAAATATAAAGAAATAAACTTTAACAAAAAAATATTAAAAAAAAACAAAATAAACTTTAAATAAAAAAACAATTTATTCTCTAAACCAATATAAGAAAAAGAAAAAATAAATACCCCAAAAAATGAAAAAAAAAACTTTATTGAATAAATCAAACTAAAAAAAAAAAAAAAAAAAAAAAAACTCTTAAATTTTAAATAAATAAATAAATCAAAAAAATAATCCTTACAATAAAATATAGATAAATAAAACATACCATTTATTAACACAATTCTTATTAACAACAAATAAAAAGTTAAAGGAGAAAATCAAAAAAAAAAACCTATAAAACGAACATCTTGAATGTCAAAATTTATATAAATAAAAGAACCAATACATAAAAATATTAAAGATTTAAATAAAGCATGAATAATTATATATATATATATATATATATATATATGCATATAAAGCAAATATATTATTATTCTCAAATTATTTATAGTAGAAAGAGCTATAAGCTTCTTTATATCATTAATATAAATCATTTTAATACTAAAGTAAAATAAAGAAATTAAACTAAAATTAAAAATAAAAAAAAAATTAAAATAATTAATAAATCGAAATACCAAATAAACCCCTAAAGTAACTAAGGTAGAAGAATGAACAAGAGAAGAGACAGGAATAGGGGCAACTATAGCCATTGGTAACCAAAGATTTAAAGGAAACTGAGAACTTTTAAGTATTAATCTAATGAAAAAAAAAAAAAAATCTAACACATTAAAATTTAAAAATAAAACAGAACAATTAAATTCTAAAGAAAAAAAAAAAATAATAATAATCATTAAATCACTAAAACGATTTATAAATACAATTAATAACCCCCTATCAAATGAATTACAATTTTTATAAAGTAACACTAAAAAAAAAGAAATAAAACCAATTAAATCTCAAAATATAATTAATATAATCAAATCAATACAAAAAATAATCATAATCATCCTAAAAACAAAGGATCAAATTAAAACAACAAAAATGTAATCATAATTTATATAAATAAAAGAATAAATAAATAAAATAAAAGAAATAAATAACACAATTAAACAAAAAAATAAACTGTAAACATCAATAAATATAATAAAACTTATTTCAGATATAAAAATAGAAGTAAAACAAACTGAAAATATGACCTTTAAATTAAAAACTAGAATAAAAAAAAAAATAATAAATATAATTATCAATACAATAACAGTAAACATAGAAAGAATAATTTATAAAAATTTTTAATATCACAAATTAAAGTTTTTAATTAAACTAAATAAATAAATTTAATAAAAAACAAAAAAATCAAATTTCAAAAAAAAAATCAAATTAATAAAAATTATATAAATAAACAGTATAAAAACATTAAATTTAAAATCAATATATAAATAAAAATAAAAAGAACTAAAACTAATATTTAAAAAATAAATAATATTATAAATTAAATTAAATATAAAAATAAAACAAAAAATAATAAATAAAACTTTCATCATAAAAAAAAAAACAATAAACAAAATAAACTCTCCTATAAAACCAATAGTTAGAGGACTAAATAAATTTAAATAAATTAAAACAAAAAAAATAAAAAACAAATTTTTATTAATATTTATAAAACCATAATTAGAAATTAATAAACGACTTTTAGATATAAAATTAAAAATACCAAAACTAATAAAATATATTATTGAACTCAAACTATGAAAAAAATTAATAAAAAAAAAACCAATTATCCTATTATAATTAAATAAAGAAATAAAAACCAAAGACATATTTATATAAATAATAGAAGAAAAAGCAATAAAAACTTTTAAATCTATATTAACAAAATTAAATAAAGAAATTATAAAAACCCCAATTAATCCCAAATATAAAATAAAAAAAATATTAAAAAAATTAAAATATATAAAAAACCGCATAATTCTATATAAGCCAAGCTTTATTAAAATACTAGAAAAATAAATAGATAGATCAACAGAAACTTCTACATGAACTTTAATTAACCAATGGTGAAATAAAAAAAAAGACATTTTAGATAAAAAAACTAATAAAAATATAAATCCTATTAAATCACTAAAACAAATAAACCTCAATAAATAAAAAAAACAAATTAAATCAAGTTTAAATATAAAAAAAATAAAAGGATAAGAAAAAATAAGCAAATAAATCATCAAATAAAATGAAGAGTTTAAACGCTCATAATTATAACTAAACAAATTTATAACATAAAACAAAGGTAAAAAAATAAATTCATATCAAACAAACATATAAAAAACACTTGAAGAAAAAAAAATTAAAAAAATAACTATATTATTAAATAAATAAAACCAAACAATTAAATTATCAAAATAAAAAAAAAAATAAAAAATAACTAGTAATACAAATATAATCATATAAAATATCAACAATCTAAATTTATCAAAAAAAAAATAAAAATTAAAATAAAAAAAATAAACAGAAAACTTAAAATTAAAAAAAACCAAAAAAAAAAAACAAATAAAAATAATAAAAATCAAATACGATTCACCAGAAATAAAAATTATCATAAACAAAAAAAAAAAAATTTTAATACAAAAAAAATTATTTAATAACAAGATAATCAAAACCATAATCTTTAATTAAATTGTAAATAAATAAAAAAAAAATAACCCCTTCAAAAACATTAATTAAAAAAAAAAAAATAAACATAAAATAATCCATATAAAAAAAAAAAAAAAAATAAATATATAAAAAAATAACAAAAAAAAAAATAACCTCTAAATAAATCAAATAAAAAAATAAACTAACTTGATGAAAAATAAAAATAAAAATAAATATTAAAAATAAGTAAAAAATAAATAAATAAATGATATTTAATATCAAGAAAAAAATTATTAATAATATCACTCTATATAACTATAATAACAATAATGATAATAAAAAACATTATAAAATCATACTTTAAAATACTAATAATAATAACATTAATAATAACAATAATAATAATAAAATCAACATCAATATCCAAAATAAATATAATATTAATAATATTTGTTATAATAGTAACAACAAGAATAATAATCATTATTACATATATATCTATTAATATACCAAAAATCAAAAAAAAAAAAAATATTATAATATTAAACTTTATAAACTTATTAGTATTATCATCAATAATAAAAAAAAAAAACACTAAAATAAAAATAAACATTAAATTGAAAAAAAATAAATACAAAATAAATTTTATTAAATCAATAAACAAAAAAAGAATAAAAAAAATATTATTAATAATTATATTAATAACACTTATAATAATTATAGTAAACCTAATAATAAAAAATAAAAAAAATATACGAAAGGTATAAAGTAAAATAATAATCATTAATCTCCAAAACTAATATTTTCAATAAACTAATTACTTTAACAAATTTATTTACTAAAATTAATTAGAACAAAAAATCAAAATTTTTTAATTAAATAAATTATTAACTTAACAACATTTAAACTTGCAATTTAAAATCAATTAATAAAATACCTTAAAACATAAAGGACTACTTTGATAAAGTAAAAATGATTAAAATCTTTTATTAATTATACAAATAAAAAAAATATTAAAAACAATAAACATAATAACAATTATAATAATCATATCATGTAATAATTGAATATCAATATGAATTACATCGGAAATAATATTTATAATAAACATAATATTAATAAATGAAATAACTAAAAATAAAGAACTTTTAATCAAATATTTTATTATCAACTCTGTAAATTCATCAACTATAATTATTATAATCATTATCCAACAAATAATAATAATAAATAAAATAACAATAATAAAAATAATAATATTAATAAATTTATGAATAAAAATAAGTATATTTCCATTTAATTGATGAATAATAATAATAAGAAAATTAAATAACTGAATAATCCTATTTAATATAAATCTGATATTAAAAATTCCATCAATAGTAATAATAACAATAATAAATATAAATTATATTAAAATAATAATAATAATAATAATAATTCCCCTAATTTCATTAAACATAATTAACTTAAAAAAAATCATTATTATAATATCAATAAATAATATATACTGATTCATCATAATAATAAATTTAAATAATTTCATCCTAATCATCACATTTATAATATATATAAATTTAAACTTAACACTTTACAAAAACTTAAATAAAAACAAAATTAACTTTATTAATCAATTTAACATAATAAACAAAAAATTTAAAATAATAATAATTATTATAATAATAAATATATTGAATATTCCCCCCATATACATATTTTTAATAAAGTGAATAATAATTAAATCAATATTAAAAATAAACTTAGTAATATCAATAATAATTTTAACCAATGCAATTATAATAATAAACTATTTCAAATTAATAATAATTATTATAACAGAATTTAACATAAAAAAAAAAATAAATTATAACATAAAATCAAATGAAAACATAATAACAAACATAATTTTTACTTCAATAATAATAATTTAAAAAAAATAAAGAAAATTAATTCTATAAATATAATTACAGTATATTATAAATTATTTTTAATTATTATAAGTTTAAAACCTTGATTTTGTAAATCAAAATAAATATAATAAAATAAAAAAAATATTTATAATCAAAACACCATCCAATATTTACATTTGATGAAACATTGGGTCATCAATCATAATAATAATAACTATTCAAATTTTAACAGGAATTATATTATCAATAAATTATATAAACAAAAATAATCCATTTAATAGATCTATAAACTTATATTTAAATATAAACTATGGATGAATAATACGATTAATACATAGAAACATAACCTCTATTATATTTATTGCAATATTTGTTCATATAACTCGAGGTTTAATATATAAATCATTTTTTATAATAAAAATATGAATATCAGGAATAATAATATTATTACTTATAATAATAGAATCATTCGTAGGATACTCTTTAGTATGAAACCAAATATCATACTGAGCAATAATAGTAATTACAAACTTCGTATCTGCAATTCCTATTATAGGAAACAAAATAATTAAAATTATTTGAGGAAATTTCAACATTGATATTATTTTAATTAATCGATTTTTATCTATCCATTTTCTAATCCCAATAATTATTTTATTAATATCAATAATTCATTTAATAATTCTTCATAAGTCTAAATCTAACAATCCAATAGGATTAATAAATAAAACAGACATAATTAAATTAAACCCTATTTTTATTATTAAAGACATAATTATAGTAATAATCATTATAATAATATTAGTAAATATTAATTTAGTTAATCCATTTGTATTCAGAAACAGAGACAGATTTATTATAATAAACTACTTTAAAACTCCATCACATATCGAACCAGAATGATATTTCATATTTTTTTATTCAATTTTACGATCAATCAATAATAAATTAAGAGGTTTAATAATACTTATTATATCAATTATTAGATTTATAATTATTCCTAAAATAAACATAAATAAATTTCAATCTTTTAACCCTTTATATAAAACAATAATATTAATAATAATTACTAGAATCATTTTAATAAGAATTCTAAGAACTAAACCAGTAGAATATCCTTTTAAAGAAATTAACATTATTATAATTTTAACATTTTTCAGTTTAATCCCAATAATAAAATTAATAAACAAAATAAGTAATAAATTAATTTAAAAAGTTAATAAAAAAATTATCTTGAAAATAAAAATTAACTAAATTACAACAAAAGATTAAAACTAAATTAAATTTAAGTAATAATAAAAAAAAATATTAATTATAGTAAAAGGAAAAATAAATTTTCAAAGTAAAATTAATATCTTGTCCAATCGATAACGAACAAAAAAAACACGAAATCAAATAAAAAAAAAAACTATTAAATAAACAACTAAATAAAAAATAATACTATTAAAATCAAAATATATAAAAAAAAAAACAGTTAAAATAATAAAATAAATAATTTCTATATATTCAATTAATACCAAAACTAAAAATAAAAATGAACCATATTCAACATTAAAACCAGAAATTAATTCAGACTCACCCTCATAAAAATCAAATGGTAATCGAATTAACTCAACCATAACTCTTATAACTCAAACAAAAATAATAAAAATATTAACAAAAAATATAAAATAAATATTATTAAAAATAAACATTAAATACCTAAAATCTCTATAAATAATAAAATTAAATAAAAAAACTAAAATAACAATAATATCATAAGAAATAACTTGAACAACAATACGAATTATACTAATATAACTATAAGAAGAAAAAATAAAAAAAATTATCAATACTAAAAAATATATCTTAAATAATAACAAAACAATTAAATATAAAATAGTAATTTCCATATTCAAAAATCCTCTATTAAAAGGTAATATAATTCATATTATTAACATATTAATAAACAAAATTAAAGGTATAATAAAATAAAAAAAAAAATTAAATCTAAATAAAAAAAAAAAAAATTTAACCATCAATTTAAACATATCAAATAAAAATTGTAAATAACCTTTAAATAAAACTTTATTTGGACCCTCACGTAAATGTGACAAACTCAAAAATTTTCGTTCTATAAATATAAAAAATCCAACCCTTAATATAAAATGAAAAAAATAAATAAAAAACTTAATTATTATTATTATTAAATATATATATATTAATATCAAACTCTAAACTTGAAAAAATTAATAATAAAACTACTTTAAATCCTTTCGTACTATAAAATAGACATAAAAATAAAGATAAAAACCAACCTAACTCACATCGGTCTAAACTCAAATCAAGTAATTTAAAAATAGTTGAACAAACTAAACAATCTTACATCTATATAAGAAAATATAAATTAATTCAACATCGAGGTAAAAACCAAAAATTTTTATATATTCTAAAAATCTTTATAATCCTGTTATCCCTAAAGTAATTAATATAAATATATTATTTTAAAAATAATTAATTAAAATACATAATATTAATAAAATTAAATTATAAAATTACCCCAATTAAAAATAAACAAAATTTATTTAAAATTTTTAGGGTCTTTTCGTCTTTTATTAACAATAAATAATTTTCAATTTAATTTTAATTTCATTTATAACAAATAATAAAATATAAGTTGTGTTTATTCATTCATACCAGTATCCAATTAAAATACAAATTATTATGCTACCTTTGTACAATCAAATTATTGCAGCTATTTAGTAAAACCATTGAGCAGAATAAATATTAAATAAAATAAATCTTAATAATACGTTTTTAATAAACAATCAAACAAATCAGTATGTAAAATTCATTATATAAAATTGTTAAAATTACTAATTAAAAAATTATTAATATAATAAAACCATTCTAATTAAACATATTGTTGTCTAAATAAAGATTTAAAAAAAAAAAAATAAAAATCATACTATAAATAAATAAAAAAAAATTTAAATATTAAAAAAATATTTAATATAAAAAATAAAATATAAAAATTTAAAACTTTTATTTTAAAAAATTTATCTAATAAAAAATTCGTAATCAATTAAATTAAATTAATAGAATAAATTAAATTTAAATAACAAAAATATATTTATATTTAAATAATATAATATCTATATTAAATTAATATTAATTTTATTTTTAAAACAATAAAAATTATATATAAATTAAATATTAAAAATTATATATTTAATAAAATAAATAACAAACATAATTATTAAATTTTTGTATCACTAAAAAAAATAAATAAAAATAAAGTATTAATTATCAAAAAAACTATATTACTAAAATAAAAAAATATTTTTATAAAAATATCAATATAAAAAAATAAAAAAAAAAATACAAAAATTTAAATAAAATATAAAAATAAATTTTCTATGTAAAAGAAAAATAAAGCTATATACAAATTAACCTTCCAATCAACTAACTTTGTTTCGACTTATTCTTAAAAGAATTGACGGGCAATATGTGCATAAAAAAAAAGATTCAAAATATAAATAATAAACAAATTTAATATTAAATTATAATTAAAAAAAATTAATAAATTAAATAATCATATAAAAAAAATAAAAACAACTAATATTTAGCCAATTTTAATTTAAATATAGATCTATCATAATAATATAACAATTAAAACAAAAACAAATATAATTCAATATAAATTTATAACAACAATAAATAAAAATAAATCAGCTATAATTAAAAGTGCAAATTCTTTAAAAACAAGTTAACCTAATTTTAATTTACCGCCAAATTTAATAATTTTAATTAAAAACATTCTTCATTAAAAAAATTATATGACCTATATAAATTGGGTATCTAATCCAAATCTAATTTTAAGCTAAAATCAATTAAAAAAAAAATAAAATAAAAACTATTTATTTCACCAATAATTTTAAAATTAAAAAATTATAAATAATTATATTAAAATAAATTTAATATAATAATTTTTAATTAATTTGTATAACCGCTATTGCTGGCACAAAAATAAAAATTAATTAAATTTAATTTACTAACAATTTTTATAAAAAAAAAACATTAATACTTAATATTAAAAATTATTAATAATAAAATTTTTAATTTAATTTATTAATAAAATAATATTAATTTATATATATTTTTATAAAATAAAATTATTTAACTAATCTTAAATTTATATTTTTTAATTAACAATTATTTAATTAAATTATGTAATTAAATTATAATTTTATATATTTAAATACTTTTATTAATTTTTTATTAATTTTTTATTTAGTTTTTTTTTTAAAAAAATTTTTTTATATTATTATTTTAAAAAATAATATAAAATTACTAAGTTTTATATTATCAATAAATTATAGTATTGAAAAAAGTTTTATCAATAAAAAAATAATATTAAATATATTTTTTATAATAAATAAAATTAAATAGTAAAAATAAATAAATAGTAAAATTAAACCAACAAGATTAAACTCTTATAAAAGTCAGAAAATAAATGATACTCTAATTCTGGTACATATGTCTCACTAATATTTAATACTTTTTTTGGTATACATATATGTTCTTCATAGTAAATACATTTTATAAATCTACTTAAATAAATCTACGGACAACATTTGTATAATACAACCTACCGATTTGTTATTGAACAATTGTTATTATGATTGTTTTAATATACATATATTTATATATTAAGCTTATTTTATTATTAGTTATTTAGTTATATTTTATCTTCTTGTACTATCAGTGTGGAAAATAATCATGTAAATCAAAAAAAAACACCGTGATTTCTGACACAGAAGCGGCTATTTTATGAGATTTGAAGGTTAAAAATCAAAAAACTGCCTAAAAAAATTTTCTAATAAAATTTAGTAGTAATTAACCCTCTTATTTTTACAAATTTTCAAATATGTAAAATCTCTCTAAAATTACTTTCAAAGGTCAAATAAAAATCACTTTAATACTTTTAATAAAAATATAAGATCAACTTTATTCAACAAAACAAATAAACACTTAATTAAAAATGTAAACCCATTCTTTAAAAGAATTCATAATATAGCATCCTCTATGGCAAAACAAAACGATGTTTTCAAACCTCGCTAGTTTTCAAAAAGCTAATTAATTTTTTTTTAAAAAATAAAGCAACAAAAAAAAATAATTATATTAATATTTTATTAAATCCAAAATTTTTCATTTTAATAATTTTTTTACTAAAAAAACTATAAAGCTAAAAACCTCCAAAAAACACTTATTAAAAAAATAAAATTTTGATAGCTAATTAATCTTACTTTTTTTTTAAAAACTCTTTTTTTTCTTCTGTAAATTTCAAAGCATTTTTAACTGAAACACAATTTTTATTTTAAAAAAATTTTTTTTTATT